TGTTTTAGTTGCATATCATAAGGGATTCGAACAACTGCTTCAAATACAGTATCCGGAAGTACGGCTTGTGGAACTTCAATATCCACGGGCTTATTAGCTAAATGGCAATTGGCACATACAATACGCCCAGTCGCTTCTCGTGGATTTTCATAACCCTGCTGTGCAAAAATAGGATATGCACTTGAAATGGATGTCCGAGTTATGATATATATCATGAGCGATGCGCAAATGGATCGAGTAATCTGTTCCTTTATCCAAGAAAAAGCCTTTCTAGTTTGCATAGTCCAACCATTAATCCCAAAAATTTCTACAATAAATTGGGTAGGTCGCTAATATAGTTCCCTAGCCGCGATTCTGCTATTTATTGGAAGAATTTTACTGGAATAATGTATAAATCTTCGGGATGGGCAGAAATAGAAAGAGTAAGTAGGATTTTCTACACTTTGCTTATATCGAACTACAAAGTAAGAAACATTCGAATTCTATTAATATAATATTAGTGAATCTTTTTTCAATCATTCATTGAATGATAAATCACTACAAGTGACGGAGAAACCCGATTTAAATAACGGAAAATCCAAAATTTAAAAAGTGTATCTAGAATGACTGGAAAAGTACAAACAAGACCAGATAAAATTTGTTCATTATGAACAAATCCAAAATCTTTGTAGACAGACCCAATAATAAGTTCCCAACCGTGGGGCGAATGGAATCCGATACATAAATCAGTTAATAAAAGAATAGAAAAAGCTTTTATTGTGTCACTTAAGTTATATAGAAATTCCCGGGCCCAAGAGTTAAGAATGCCAAGTTCTTCATTACCCCAAATAGAATAACCACTTAGAATAATGAAACAGATTAGATTTGTCGAGAAGTGCAAAATCGTATGGATACGATCCACGTTGTGTATCTTGATGAATTGGATCGTTTCTTTGTGAATTCCTATACGAAGGTTTTGTAGATATGTCTCCGAGTATTCCTTAATCATTTCCTCCAAGAGAAAGATTTCCTCTAATTCTATGAATTTTTCTAGAATATTCTTTTCTTGAATACCATTCAAAAAGATTTCGGATTGCCTAGTATTCCACCAATTAGTAACCCAAGATTCCAGACTTTTATTAAATGAGAGAAAAATCCACCAGGGCAAAAATACTATAGATGCAAGATAGAAAAGAGGAGTGAATGCTTTCTTTTTTGCCATTTTTCATTTCATCTGTGAATTTTTAATGAATCCACCTCATTAGTTAACTCTATACGATCCAATATTTCGCTCATGCATGAGTTCTATTACAAGGTATCGAACCTATGAATCTATTCGCTTTTTATTTGTGTGTGATTTCGCAGTTTTTCTTTGAATTGAGAAAGAATAAAGAAATAGATTAAGAATTCACTTCGAATTCGAATGAAGAAAACAATCAAAAAATATTGTTTCCAGGTATCGCAATGAGTCAAATTCCAAGCAAGTATCTCCTTTCGATGAATGCCCGAAAGAACCACTTCATTTAAGTAATGAATATTGTTTTTTCTATCATTATATCAAAATACTTCAATCGGTACACGCAAGAAATAGGCCAATTCGGCAGCTTTTTGTTCAATTTCCCGTGGAGTAACATTCTCATCAGTACGAGTCAAGGGAATGGCCCCCTGACCTCTGATGTCCATATAAAGCACACGACGCGCATAAATACCCTCTTTAACTTCTATTCTGATGGACTGAATATCCTTTATAAAGAATTGGAGGAAGATGCGGCGATTTTTTCCAGGAAATCCCCAACGAAAAATACACACTATTCCTTCTTTTCTATCAAATCGATCATAACCACCCCCTACATTCAACGAAAGTGTGCACCACAAATAGGAGCTAATAAAGAGACCCGCGATCCCATAGAAAGACATCACGATCCCCTGTGGAAAAAAAAGGATTTGCTGAGACGGAAATAAAGATATCAGGTTTCTACCAAGATAACTGGAAGTTCCAACCAATAAGAATCCCAATGACCCTAAAAAAAGGATAAGGGCCCAGCATAAATTACTTGTTTTTCTAGACCCCGTTATAGGTTCTATCCATATATGCTCTGATCGACAACTCATACTTGATCCGGTTTCGTTTTATTGGAATTAAGAAAATACCCCAGACTTTATTCTTTTTGTTTCCGAAGTAACTCTCATCAACTAGTACTAGGTTGCTGTCAACTTTTAAGAGGAATTCGTGAAATTGGTTCGATTTAAAATAATAACACACCCTTCGTATGATCCCATCGATATACATACGCCAACGTTACATTTCAGCCATCCGTCGATGCTGATATATTTTCAAATAGAAATCAAATCGATAGAATTCCTTGACTTAATATATCATCTTTTTACAGGTATAAGCATAAAAGCCTCTCCTTTATGTTCGGCGGAATGTTATACCATATTTCAAAAAATGGTTATCTGCGTTATGATACAAGTCTATGTTTTGAAAAAAATGAATGAGAATTGGACCCATCAGATCTAAACAGTCTTATTGTTTTGAACATGAAGAAATAAAGAAGCCATTGCCATTGCCGGGAGTACTAGGCCTACTAAAGGCACCAACACAGAAGGAAAGTCGAAAGTTATCATAGAACGGATACCTCGATTTATTATTTGTACCTAGTATTCTTATTTATAAATTTTTTATAAAGAGATCTTATAATGATTATAATTAAGAATTAGAATTCTTATTAATTAATTTAATTAATATTTTAATTAATATTAATGAAATTCCAATTTAAATGAAATTAGTATAGGTGTCAGTATATATATCTAAGTGAGTATATAATGGACTTATTCATCTTTCTATATGGTAAAATTGCTATATGGTAAAATTGCTATATGGTAAAAAAAGATATATATGATAATCGCCTTGATTATTAATTATTATCTATTTTTATATATTTTTTTCTTCGTCTTTTGCTCTTGTCTTCTACATCTTATGATGTTAACAAAGAAAACCCGTTCATCTTATTTTTACTTGGCTTCCGATAAACTAACTACTTGTTTTCTACAAATAAAATGGGGGATTAATTGATAATTGAATTTTGATTCAAAGGAAAGAAAGCGTGAAGCTGAAATAACTCACTCAGAACGCTTTTTAAAAGATTACGTGGTACGATTAGATCAAATAAGCCCTTCTGGAATAAATATTCAGCCGCTTGTGAACCTTCAGGTACTGTTTTATTTAATGTTTGTTCAATTACTCTTTTACCCGCAAATGCAATGTATGCATTGGGTTCAGCAATAATGATATCCCCCAACATACCAAAACTGGCAGTCACCCCACCTGTAGTAGGAGATGTAAGGATTGGTACATAAAACAGCTTTTTATTTGATTGATAATCATATAAAGCAGAAGATATTTTAGCCATTTGCATCAAGCTCAAACTTCCTTCTTGCATACGTGCCCCCCCGGATGCACACACTATAATAAGAGGTAGAAATTTTTGAGTAGCGTGCTCAATCAAACGGGTGATTTTCTCCCCGACCACGGATCCCATACTACCCCCCATAAACTGAAAATCCATAACCGCGATTGCTACGGGAATATTATTTAGTTGGCCTATGCCTGTTTGAACGGCCTCGGTTAATCCTGTCTTTCTTTGATAAGAATCGATACGATCTTTATAAGGCTCCTCTTCCGAATGAAATTCAATCGGATCCAGAGAAACCATATCTTCATCCATAGGATCCCAAGTACCCGGATCGAGCAAAAGTTCGATTCTATCTGAACTACTCATTTTCAAATGATATCCACATTGTTCACAAAGATTCATTTTTGATTTAAAAAATTTCTTATAATTTAATCCATAACAATTTTCACATTGAACCCACAAATGCCTGTATTTTTGAGTTACATCCAGATCATTAGAACTTTCTTTTATAGTTAAATCGCTGCCATTCGTGCTGGTTCTTATACTGGAACCCTCAATCTCACCACAAATGGAACTATAAATGTAAGTGTTACTGTAATTGTCACTACCCCTTACAATGTAAGTATCAACAAAGATTTGATACTGAAGATAATTGTCAATGCAACTATTAATGTAATTAGTCCAACTATATTGAGTATCATACATGTAAGGATCATAGTGGAAATCGTCACTGTTAGATCCATTATTTAAATAACTAGAAAAAGAACTTTCTAGTTCACTCTGAAAAGAATGACCATTGTCAATCTCGAAAATATGATTTTCAATATCAAAATATATGGAATAACTGTTCCCATTATTATCCCTAACTAAAAAAGTTTCATCAGAGATGAAATTCCGAATGTCCTTGACGCTGAATAAATTACTGTAATTAAAATTGTCATGACCACCCCAACTATGAATATTTTTCTTCATCTGATTTCGATTAGAATCTTCACTTTCGCTGGTAGTTTCAATAGGACCAAGACTGCCTGTTGAGTTACTTAACCCGCATCCGCGTTCGAATTCTTTCTTAAACAGTATCGAATTGAACCACCGTCTTTCCATAGAGTTTTCTTACCCCTTAATTTGTATGAAAATACAATAGATGAATAGTCATTCGATGAAAAATCTTTTATTTGAATCTCTTTTTCTGTCAAAATAAACATATAAATCCAATCGTCAGGATTATTAACTAATAAGGAGCGTTAGTATTAAAAAAGGTATTTTTTTCTTTTGTGAGACTCCAGATTAGCGCTTCACTAGATATGAATTTGATGGAACCCCCTTTCCAATAAAAAATATCTAATTCTAAATATAATTGGGCTTTCTACTCTAACTATGTCGTGTCAAATTCGCATAAAAAAAAAAAGAAATATTTTTCTCTCCTATGAAGAATTTTTTTGTAAAATCTCGTCCAATAACTAAAAAAAAAATAAGTAATAAGTTTCTATTCCAACACGGAACGAAAAGGACAATATACAGGATGGTTAGTAAAGAAAAGAGTTGGGATACTTGGCTCGATCCAGAGAAATTATAGGATAGAAAATAATATACCAATCCTAAGGA